TGGTGGGGTTGCAAAAGATGGCTCAATAGGGACGAGGTAGAGCTGGGTTGTTATATCTATAGATATCCACGAGCGTAGGCTATGTGCCAGTGCTTAAAGTTGATATTAGTGGGTTTGGTAATTTATGTATAAATTTTATTTAGGCCTTATACTCTGGTATATGCTTAGTCTTGTTTTTGGGGTTTGGCAGGACACTAATAGGTATATATTCACACTATAGGGTTAACGGGGGGTAAGGGGGGTTTGGTTAAGCTAGTTATTTATCTATTTAATATACGCGTATACGTACGTGTGTGCGTGCGTGTACGTGGGTGTACGTACGTGTGTGCGTGCGTATACGTGGGTGTACGTACGTGTGTGCGTGCGTATACGTGGGTGTACGTACGTACGTGTGTGCGTGCGTATACGTGGGTGTACGTACGTACGTGTGTGCGTGCGTATACGTGGGTGTACGTACGTACGTGTGTGCGTGCGTATACGTGGGTGCGCGTATGTGCGTCCGGTTGAGACCTTAGGATTTAGGTAGTATGTCCCGTAACCATTGACTGAATTACACCTGCTTAGTAAGGTGTGAGCCCCCGCATAGTGAATAAGTCCAGCTACATAATATTTGACTGTGTCGAGACTTTAAGTCATAGCTGAGTCATAGCAAGCTCGACCCCCCCAAATAAAAAGATACCAAATGCATGACACCACAGTTATGTGTGATCATGGGCTGATTAGTCATTAGTCCATCGAGATGTCCTATTTGAGATAATTGCAGGATTGGAGTTAAGGTTTATATGACCCTGAAGTAAGAACCAGATGCCAGGTATAGTTCCAGAGTAGAAACCCCCACGTTGAAATGGGCCCGGAGCGAGAAGAGATTCACGTTCAGGCAAGGATTGATGGTTTCTCGAGGCTAGGTGATTAAGCTCTTTCGGACAGTTGAGGTCCATAGAGGAATAGCTATAGAACAGTGTATATGCACGATATATATATATAATGTATTATGTAATATTATAGATATATGTACATGCCTAATATTCATGGGGACAAGCAATTAATGCACGACGTACATAGCATATATTAAATGACATGTGATGTACGTGTTATGTATTAGTTGGGTAGGGTAGGGCATGCTGGGCAGGCGCGGTGTTATGTCATGCGATATATAGATAGTAGGAGTTGTGGGGTGGGATTGTGGTATTGCAGGGAATAGTTTAAGAAAGAATTTCAGCTTTGGGTGCTGATGGTGGAGCTTTAGCTTCTTCCTTGAAGTCTTAGGGAGGGTGAGCGTTCTCCTTTTCTGGTTTACAAGACCAGGGTATTTTATATACTACAAAGACTCTTCATTTTAGGAGTTGGTTTTCGATGCTCCCGGAGATGGGCATGAGGACTAGGATAATGGAGAAGTATAGGATGGAGGCTAGCTGTCCAATGGTGATGAATGGGTGTTCTACTGGTTGCCCTCCAATTCATGTTAGGGTTAGTAAGTCTGCTACTAGGAGTCAAAACAGGCATTGACTAAGTGGTCGGAATATTATGCCTCGTTGATTTGAGGTGTGGAGTAGTGGTATGATGGCTAGGATTATGATGGAGAATGCGAGGGCTAGCACTCCTCCTAGCTTGTTAGGGATGGATCGGAGGATTGCGTATGCGAATAGGAAATACCATTCGGGTTTGATGTGTGGAGGGGTACTTAGTGGGTTGGCTGGGGTGTAGTTGTCCGGGTCTCCCAGAAGATCTGGTGAGAATAGGACTAGAATCATAAGTGTTATAAGTATAATTAGGAGTCCTAGGATGTCTTTGATTGTGTAGTACGGGTGGAATGGGATTTTGTCCGAGTCTGATGAGATTCCCGAGGGGTTGTTGGATCCTGTTTCATGTAGGAATAGAAGGTGTACCACTGCAAGAGCTGAGATGATAAATGGCAGGATGAAGTGAAATGCGAAGAATCGTGTCAGGGTGGCTTTGTCTACTGAAAATCCGCCTCAGATTCATTCTACTAGATTGGTTCCAATGTAGGGGATTGCTGATAATAGGTTGGTGATGACTGTGGCGCCTCAAAATGATATTTGGCCTCACGGTAATACGTAACCTATGAAGGCAGTTGCTATTACTGTAAATAGTAGGAGGATTCCAATATTTCATGTCTCTATGAAAGTATAGGAGCCGTAATATATACCTCGGCCAATGTGTATAAATAGGCAGATGAAGAATATGGAAGCTCCGTTGGCGTGTATGTATCGGATAATTCAACCGTAATTGACATCACGGCAAATGTGAGTTACTGATGAAAAGGCAGTTGCTGTATCTGATGTGTAGTGTATGGCTAGAAATAGGCCTGTTAGAATCTGTAGAATAAGACATACTCCTAAAAGGGAGCCGAAGTTTCATCAAGCTGAGATGTTGGATGGGGTGGGGAGGTCAATGAATGATTCGTTAACAATTTTGATGAGTGGGTGTGATTTGCGGATGTTGGTCATTAAATTCTTGTAGTTGAAATACAACGATGGTTTTTCATATCATAGGTCATGGTTAAATTCCATGTGGGAATAATGATAATGTATACTGTATTTATTTTAAGTACTATTTTTGTGGTTAGCTTTGTTGGTTTCTCTTCAAAGCCTTCACCTATTTATGGGGGTTTTGGTTTAATTGTAGCGGGTGGTGTCGGTTGTGGAATCGTTTTGAATTTTGGTGGTTCCTTCTTGGGTCTAATGGTTTTTTTAATTTATTTAGGGGGTATACTTGTGGTGTTTGGTTATACCACGGCTATAGCCACTGAGCCTTATCCTGAAGCTTGGTCTTCTAATAAGGCTGTGTTAGGGGCTTTAATTACGGGGGTACTGTCAGAGCTTTTAATGGCTTGTTATATTTTGGAGGATGAGGATGTTGAAGTTATTTTTGGTTTTAATGGTGCGGGTGATTGAGTAATTTATGATACTGGTGATTCTGGTTTCTTTAGTGAAGAGGCTATGGGCATTGCTGCTTTATATAGTTATGGAACCTGATTGGTTATTGTTACTGGGTGATCTTTACTTACTGGTGTATTAGTTATTATAGAAATTACTCGTGGAAACTAACTAGTAGAATGCTGAGGATTATTGTAATTATAAAAGAGAGGAAGTAGAGTTTAATTAGTCCTTTTTGGTTTGATACAGTGGAGGATGATTTTATTTGGAAGTAGGAAATGGTTTTGGGTATTACATTTTCTAGTCAGATGGAGTCCAGCAGTATTGATGCGGATTTTTGGCTTATGTTGAGATTAGCTAATGGCAGGGAGCGGTGCATGATAATTGGGAAATAGCCTAGTAGATTGGAGAATTTGAAAGAGTATGATGGATAGTTAAATTTTAGGTTTTTAGTTACTAGGTTGAGTTCTAGGGCTAGGATGAAGCCTATAATAGTTACAGTGAGGGCTATTAGTTTTAAGTGGTTGGGTATGGTTATTTGTGGGATATTTATTGGAGGAATATTGTAGGAGATTAAGTATCCTGCGAAGATGCTTCCAATTAATAGACGTTTGATTGAATTTATTAGCAGGGGACTGTTTTCATTGATTAGGATTATGGAGTTAAAGCGGGGTTGTCCTAGGAGTGCAAAGAATATAATTCGAGTGCTGTAGACAGCGGTTAGGGATGTGGCGATGAGGGTTATTAATAGGGCTCAGGCGTTGGTATACGACGTGTTGGCAGTCTCGATAATTAGGTCTTTGGAGTAGAATCCGGTTAGGAAAGGTATTCCTGTGAGTGCAAGGCTTCCTACAATAAGGGAGGTGGTGGTAAATGGTATTGATTTGTATAGGCCTCCTATTTTTCGAATGTCTTGTTCGTCGTTTAGGCTGTGGATAATTGATCCAGAGCACATAAATAGTATAGCTTTGAAGAAGGCGTGTGTACAGATGTGTAGAAATGCGAGGTGGGGTTGGTTGATGCCAATTGTTACAATCATAAGTCCAAGTTGGCTTGAGGTGGAGAAAGCTACAATTTTTTTGATGTCATTTTGTGTTAGAGCACATATAGCTGTGAATAATGTCGTGATGGCCCCTAAGCATAGGGTTAAGGTCTGAATTGTTTTGTTTTGTTCTATAAGGGGGTAGAAGCGAATTAATAGGAATACTCCTGCTACTACTATTGTGCTTGAGTGGAGTAGGGCGGATACGGGTGTGGGCCCTTCCATGGCTGATGGTAGTCATGGATGTAGACCGAATTGGGCGGATTTACCAGTGGCTGCTAGAAGTAGGCCGATTAGTGGAGTGTTTAGATTTTCGTATTGTAGGATGAAGATTTGTTGGAAATCTCATGAATTTGTATTGGATAAAAATCATGCCATTGCTATGATAAATCCTACGTCTCCGATACGATTGTAGAGAATTGCTTGAAGAGCAGCAGTGTTGGCGTCTGCTCGGCCATATCATCATCCGATGAGAAGAAATGATATAATGCCTACTCCTTCTCATCCGATGAATAGTTGAAATAGGTTGTTAGCGGTTACTAAGATAATTATGGTGATGAGGAACATGAGGAGATATTTGAAGAATCGGTTAATATATGGGTCTGCATGTATGTATCATATTGAGAATTCTATAATTGACCATGTAACGAATAATGCCACTGGTACAAAGATAATTGAGAAATAATCTAGCTTAAAGCTCATAGAGAGTTTTAGGGTTTGGATCGTTAGTCAGTGTCAGTTAGAGATGATTGTTTCCTGTCCGGAGCTAATGAAGATTATGGCTGGAATTATACTAATAATAAAGGCGTAAGAAATTATAGTTTTTACGTAGTTAGGATACAGGTCGTTTTTGTATGCTTTAGTGCTAGTTATTATGATAGGTAGTAGTAATATGAATATGGCGGTTAGTGTAAGAGAAGTAAATATATTTATTACTTTTATTTGGAGTTGCACCAATTTTTTGGTTCCTAAGACCAATGGATTACTTCTATCCTATAAAAGTTGAAAAAGCCATGTTATCAGACATGGGGGCATGAATTAGCAGTTCTTGCATACTTTTTCGGTAAATGAGAAGATTCAAACTTCTATTGTTAGGTTCACAACCTAAAGTTTTATATTAAACTATATTTACAGTAAAGAGGACCTAGGATGACTTTGGGTTTGAGTGATAGGAGTACGAGTGGGAGTAGGTGGAGTATTATTAGAGCATTCTCTCGTGTGAATGATGGTTTGATGTTTTTGGTGTGGTATGTGTTTTTTCCTCGTTGGGTTGTGATCAGCATGTAGAGGGAGTAAAGGGCTGTAATGATAATGTTCGCTCCTATGAGGATAATGGTGATGTTCGATCATGAGAAGGAGGCTATAATTACGAATAATTCTCCAATCAGGTTGATTGATGGGGGTAGAGCTAGGTTCGCGAGGCTGGCTAGTAATCATCAGGCAGCTATTAGGGGAAGTAGGGTTTGTAGGCCTCGTGCTAGAATCATTGTTCGGCTGTGTACTCGTTCATAATTTGAATTTGCAAGACAGAATAATATGGAAGATGTTAGTCCGTGAGCAATTATTAGGGCCGTCGCTCCTATATAACTGCATGGTGTTTGAATGAGGATTGCTACAATAACTAGGGCTATGTGGCTTACGGATGAGTATGCGATTAGAGATTTTAAGTCGGTTTGGCGTAGACAGATTGAGCTTGTTATAATTATTCCTCATAAGGATAATATTAGGAAAGGGTACGCTATTTGATTTGTTAGAGGGCTGAGCAGAGTTGTGATGCGTATTATTCCATATCCTCCCAGTTTTAGGAGCACCGCAGCCAGGACTATTGACCCGGCAATTGGAGCTTCTACGTGTGCTTTGGGCAATCAGAGGTGTAGGCCGTACAGAGGCATTTTTACTATGAATGCTATCATGCATGCTAGTCATATGAAGATGTTGGACCATGTGGTGGATATTGGTTTATTTCAGTATTGTATAATAAGGAAATTTAGGGATCCTGAGGTGTTTTGGATATATAATAGTGCAACTAGGAGTGGTAGTGAACCTACAAGGGTGTAGAATAGGAAGTAAAGTCCTGCGTTTAGTCGTTCCGTTTGATTACCTCATCGGGTAATAATAATTAGAGTGGGAATTAGTGTGGCCTCAAATAGAATGTAGAATATAATTAGTTCTGTGGAGGTGAAAGTTATAATTAAAAATAGTTGAAGGGTAATTAGTATTGTAATATATAATTTTTTTCGGTTTAAAGTCTCTTTTGATAGGTGAAATTGGCTGGCTGTAATTATTAGTGGAAGTAGTCATGTCGTTAGTGTTAGTAAGGGGGCTGATAGAGAGTCTGAGAAGAATAGGAGTGAGAAGTTTAGGCTGTTGTCGTTAAGCTGGTTGAGATATGTGAGGCTGATGAGACTGATTAATAGGCTGTAAGCCGTGGAGTTGATTCAGATTATGCTGGGTTTGGATAGTCATGTTAGTGGAATTAGTATAATTGTTGGTAAAATAATTTTTAGCATTGTAGAAGGTTCAGGTTTTGTACGTAATCGTTTCCGTAAGTGTTGGATACTATTACTAGCAAGGATAGTCCCAATGCTGCTTCACAGGCAGCGAACACTAGCAGGATAATGGGGGTTATGCTGGCTAGTGTGAAGTGGTTGTTTAGGGTAATTAGTGTAATTATGACAAATAAGGACAGTATCATGCCTTCTAAGCATAGGAGAGAAGATATTAGGTGGGATCGGTAGATTAGTAGACCCAGAAGAGATATGACGAAGGCTAGGAAGATGTTAATATATACAATAGACATTTGATAATTGTAGTGTTAACTACAATCTAATGAGTCGAAATCATTTATTTTGGTTAAACTAATTATCATATTCGGTTCATTCTAGTCCTTTTTGAGTTCATTCGTAAGCCAGACTTGCGGCTAGGAGTAAGATTAATAATAGCGCTATTGTAAGTATGGTTGATAGGTTGTTTGTTTGTGAGGCTCAGGGTAGGGGAAGGAGAAGTGCAATTTCTAGGTCAAATAATAAGAATGTAATGGCAATTAAGAAAAATTTTATAGAAAAGGGCAGGCGGGCGGATCCTATTGGGTCAAATCCGCATTCGTATGGACTCGCTTTTTCCGCGTATGGGTTTAGCTGGGGTAGTCAGAATGCGATTAATACGAGTAATGCGGATAGTGTTGTGTTGACGAGTAAGGTTAGTATTATATTTATTATTTCTTTTCGGGTTATACCGAAACTAACTGATTGGAAGCCAGTTGTACTAGTTGATACTAAAGAAATATGATCCTCATCAATAAATAGACACGTATAGGAATAATCATACTACATCTACGAAGTGTCAGTATCAGGCAGCGGCTTCAAATCCGAAGTGGTGGTTAGATGTAAAATGGAATTTTAGCTGGCGAAGGAAGCAGACAATGAGGAAGGTAGACCCGATGATTACGTGTAGTCCGTGAAATCCTGTGGCTATAAAGAAGGTAGAACCGTATACTCCGTCTGAGATGGTGAATGTTGTTTCATAATATTCTGAGGCTTGGAGTAGAGTAAAGTATACGCCTAGAGAGATAGTAATAAATAAGGCTTGGAGTATATGTTTCCGGTTGCCTTCTATTAAACTATGATGGGCCCAGGTGATTGATACTCCGGAGGCTAGCAGTACCGATGTGTTAAGTAGTGGAACCTCTAGGGGATTCAGGGGAGTAATACCTGTGGGAGGTCAACAACCTCCTAGTTCTGGAGTAGGGGCAAGGCTTGAGTGGTAAAAGGCTCAGAAGAAGCCTGCAAAGAAGAATACCTCTGAGATAATGAATAAGACTATTCCATACCGTAGTCCTTTTTGGACAATGGGTGTGTGGTGGCCTTGGAATGTGCTTTCTCGGATAATGTCTCGTCATCATTGATATATAGTTAGGATGTTGGTAATTATACCTAGGGTTAATAGTGTTGTTGAGTTGAAGTGAAATCATATGGCTAGTCCTGAGGTTATTAGGAGAGCCGATAGAGCTCCCGTGAGTGGTCATGGGCTTGGGTTTACTATATGGTATGCATGGGTTTGGTGGGTCATTATGTGTTGTCGTGTAGGTATAGGCTTACTAATAGTGTAAATACATAGGCTTGAATTAGGGCTACAGCGAATTCAAGAATTGTCAATAGGACAAGAATGATGAAGGTAATAAGAGCAATAGAGGTACTGATACTTATTAAGGCTAGAGTAGCTCCTCCAATTAGGTGAATTAATAGATGGCCTGCAGTAATATTGGCTGTAAGCCGTACGGCTAAGGCTATTGGTTGAATGAACAGGCTGATAGTTTCAATGATCACGAGTATTGGAATTAGTGGCAGAGGCGTTCCTTGGGGTAAAAAGTGGGCCAAGGATGATTTTGTTTTGTATCGAAATCCTGTGACCACTGTACCAGCTCATAGGGGAATAGCCATTCCTAGGTTTATTGATAGTTGTGTTGTGGGTGTAAATGAATGTGGAAGGAGCCCTAGTAGATTGGTTGAGCCAATGAATAGAATTAGGGATATTAGTATCAGGGCTCACGTTTGTCCCTTATGGTTATGGATGGTTAGCATCTGTTTCGATGTTAGTTGGACTAATCACTGTTGAAGCGAGATTAGGCGGTTATTAATTAGTCGATTTGGTGAGGGGAATATAATGCTTGGGAATATAATAATGAGGATTACAATAGGAAGTCCTATTATTGTTGGGGTAGTGAAAGAGGCGAATAGATTTTCGTTCATTTTTTTTCTCAAGGGGTAAGTTGTTTTAATGGAGTTAAGGATTTAGGCTCCGGATTTGACGGATATAGATGTTTTGATAGCTTTAGTTGAAATACAGTGAATAGTGTTAAAATTATTGACACGATGGTAATGAATCAAGTCGATGTATCTAGTTGTGGCATGTCATTAAGGGGAGGTTAAACTCCCAGTCTTTAACTTAAAAGGTTAATGCTTATTTAGCTTCTTAATGAAGTTATAGTATAGATGCTGATCATTTTTCGAAGTATGCTAGTGGAACTAGTTCGAGTACAATAGGCATGAAGCTATGGTTAGAGCCACAGATTTCTGAGCACTGGCCGTAATATAACCCGGGCCGAGTGCCTATAAGGGTAGTTTGATTTAATCGTCCTGGGATAGCGTCAGTTTTTAGACCTAATGATGGCACAGCTCATGAGTGTAGTACGTCTTCTGATGAGATTAGTATTCGAATAGTTATTTCCATGGGTAAGACCACTCGGTTATCTACTTCTAGTAGTCGTAGTTCTCCAGGCTTCAGCTCTTGAGTGGGTACTATGTAAGAGTCGAAGTTTAAGTCCTCATAATCTGTATACTCGTAACTTCAATATCACTGGTGTCCTATGGTTTTTACTGTCAAAGAGGGGTTGTTAATTTCGTCTATTATATACAAGATTCGTAGGGAGGGCAATGCGATAAGAATTAGGATAATAGCAGGCAAGATTGTTCAGATGGTTTCTACCTCTTGGGCGTCTATTGTACTTGTGTGCGTAAGTTTAGTTGTTAATATTAGCGAAATAATGTATAGTACTAGTGAGCTAATTAGAAATACAATTATTAGTGTGTGATCATGGAAATGTAGGAGTTCTTCCATGATGGGAGATGTAGCGTCTTGAAATCCTAGTTGGAATGGGTATGCCATAGAGATACAAAGGATTTGAACCTATAATTTAACTTTGACAAAGTTATGTAATTTTTTACTAGTATCTCCCTATTGAGAAAGACATAGTGGTTATGACGTTGGCTTGAAACCAATTTTAGGGGGTTCGATTCCTTCCTTTCTTATTTTGAGACCACGTAAGTTGGTTCTTCAAACGTGTGATATGGAGGAGGACACCCGTGTAATCATTCGAGGTTAGTATTGATTATTTCAATCATTGCTACCTCTCGCTTAGATGCGAATGCTTCTCAGACCATGAAGACTATTAATATCACTGCCGTCAGTGAGATAAAAGAGCCTATTGAGGAGATTGCGTTTCAGGTTGTATAAGCATCTGGATAATCGGAGTAACGTCGAGGTATTCCGGATAACCCGAGAAAGTGTTGTGGGAAAAATGTTATATTAACACCCACAAACATAATTGTGAAGTGAGCTTTTGCTCAGGTATCGTCTAGAGTATATCCCGAGAATAGGGGAAATCAGTGGACAAAGCCTCCTATGATAGCAAATACAGCCCCTATTGATAACACGTAGTGGAAATGGGCCACTACATAATATGTGTCGTGGAGTACGATATCTAGTGAGGAATTGGCCAGTACGATGCCTGTTAATCCGCCCACAGTAAATAGGAAGATGAAGCCTAGGGCTCATAGTATGGCAGGTGATCATTTAATATTGCCCCCGTGGAGAGTGGCGAGTCAGCTGAATACTTTTACTCCGGTAGGGATGGCGATAATTATTGTAGCTGATGTGAAATATGCTCGTGTATCGACGTCTATTCCTACTGTAAACATGTGATGGGCTCATACAATAAAGCCTAGGAAACCAATGGACATTATTGCTCAAACCATTCCTATATAACCAAAAGGCTCTTTTTTACCCGAGTAGTATGTAACGATGTGAGAGATTATGCCAAAGCCTGGTAAAATTAGAATGTAGACTTCGGGATGACCAAAGAATCAGAATAAGTGTTGATACAGGATTGGGTCCCCTCCTCCGGCAGGATCAAAGAATGTGGTGTTTAGGTTTCGATCTGTTAAGAGTATTGTAATGCCAGCTGCTAGTACAGGTAGTGATAGGAGTAATAGTACGGCTGTGATTAGCACAGATCAGACGAATAGGGGTGTTTGATATTGAGACATGGCTGGTGGTTTTATGTTAATAATTGTTGTAATAAAGTTAATAGCCCCTAGAATAGAGGAAACACCCGCAAGGTGAAGAGAGAAAATAGTTAGATCTACGGATGCTCCTGCGTGGGCTAAGTTACCAGCTAGGGGTGGGTACACGGTTCATCCAGTTCCTGCTCCTGCTTCCACTATTGATGATGCTAGAAGGAGTAGAAAGGATGGAGGGAGGAGTCAGAAGCTCATGTTGTTTATCCGGGGAAATGCCATATCGGGCGCTCCAATTATTAGTGGTACTAGTCAGTTCCCAAAGCCGCCGATCATAATTGGTATAACCATGAAGAAGATTATTACGAATGCATGGGCAGTAACGATTACGTTATAAATTTGGTCGTCTCCGAATAAGGAGCCTGGTTGGCCGAGTTCGGCCCGAATTAAGAGGCTAAGGGCAGTTCCTACTATGCCAGCTCAGGCCCCAAATAGAAGGTATAGGGTACCAATATCTTTGTGGTTGGTAGAGAACAGTCAACGATTTATGAACATAGGTAAAATGGCTGAGTAAGCATTAGACTGTAAATCTAAAGACAGAGGTTTAAGCCCTCTTTTTGCCAAGCTTCGTGGTGAAATATCATATTGAATTGCAAATTCAAAGAAGCAGCTTCGACGCTGCCGGGGCTTCTCCCGCCTTTTTTCCCCTAGGCGGCGGGAGAAGTAGATTGAAGCCAGTTGATTAGGGTTTTTAGCTGTTAACTAAAGTTTCGTGGGATGGAAGCCCACCAATCTAGTAAGGGCTTAGCTTAATTAAAGCGTTTGATTTGCATTCAATAGACGTGAGATAAATTCTTGCAGTCCTTAGGGCTGTTTTGCAGGGATTAAATCTGTGTGATTTGCTTAGGGCTTTGAAGGCCCTTGGTCTAGTCTAACCTAAATCCCTAGTCCAGAATTGATAGAAGTGGTGTAATTGGGAGTAGTATGGTTGAGATTACAGTTAGTGGGGATAGGAGGGTTATTTTTTTTGTGTTATCAAATTTTCATTTTATTATCATGTTGTTTGTTGAGGGGAATATGGTGAGTGTTGTGGTGTATGTGAGTCGTATGTAGAAGTATAAGTTTAGTAGTGCTGTAATCGCTAGTAGGGTTGGTACGATAATTATTTCATTTTTAGTGAGTTCTTGGATGATTATTCATTTTGGGATAAATCCTGATAGTGGGGGGAGTCCTCCTAGGGAGAGCATTAGTGTTAGGATTAGTGAGGTGATCATGGGTGCTTTGTTTCAGGTTTGTGCTAATGAGAGAGTTGTTGTGGAGGAGTTGTATATAAATAGTATGAAGGTGGTGGATGTTATGATGATATAGATTGTTAGGTTTAGAATTATTATTGTGGGATTGTATAGTGTAATAGCTGCTATTCATCCTATGTGGGCGATTGAGGAGTATGCTATAATTTTTCGTAGTTGTGTTTGGTTTAATCCTCCTCACCCTCCGATTAGGACGGATGCGATGGCCATTGGTATTAGTAAGTTTGGATTAATAGTTGGCGAGATTTGGTAAAGGATTGATAGGGGTGCAATTTTTTGTCATGTTAATAGGATTAGGCCTGAGGATATATGGATTCCTTGGGTGACTTCTGGCACTCAAAAGTGGAACGGGGCTAGTCCTAGTTTTATGGCTAGGGCAATAGTTATTATGGCTGATGCTGTGGGGCATAAGGTCTTTGATATGGTTCACTGTCCGGAGTATAGGAGGTCGATGGCGACTCCTATTATTAGAATTATAGATGCGGTTGCTTGTGTTAAAAGGTACTTTGTGGATGCTTCAATAGCTCGGGGGTTGAATTTTTTCATGAGAATTGGAATGATGGCTAGTATGTTTATTTCGAAGCCGATTCAGACTGTTAGCCAGTGGGAGCTTGTTAGTACAATTATAGTTCCTGAGACTACGGTAAATATGATGATGAGAAGAATTGGGGGTTTGATTAGTACGGGAAGGGTATAAACCAACATTTTCGGGGTATGGGCCCGATAGCTTATTTAGCTGACCTTACTGTAGAATGTGGTGTAATATGGTAGCACGAAGATTTTTGAGTTCTTAAGATTAGGTTCAAGTCCTATAATTCTAGAAATAAGAGGGTTTAAACCTCTATTCTTTACTCTATCAAAGTAACTCTTTTGTCAGACATATTTCTTATGTTAGAGGTGGGATGCTAGCTGTTATGATGGGTAGTGATACATGTCATATGCATAGGGCTAGAGTGAGTGGTAGGAAATTTTTTCATAGTAGGTGTATTAGTTGGTCATATCGGAATCGTGGGTAGGATGCTCGGATTCATAGGAAGGTAATTGTTAAGATTAAGGTTTTGATTGTGAAGTTTGCGGTATAGAGTTCTGGTATGTATGGATTGTGGGATGCTCCGAAGAATAGAATTGTTGTTAGGCTATTTATTATGATGATGTTGGCGTATTCTGCTATAAAGAATAGGGCGAATGGGCCTGCTGCATATTCTACGTTGAATCCAGATACTAGTTCTGATTCTCCTTCTGTTAGATCGAATGGGGCTCGGTTGGTTTCTGCTAATGTTGAAATAAATCATATCATGGCTAGTGGTCATGTTGGGAAAATAAGTCATATATGTTCTTGAGTGATAATTAGGGTGGTTAGTGTAAATGAGCCATTTATTAGTAGTACGGATAGGAGGATGATAGCTAGTGTGACTTCATATGAAATGGTTTGGGCTACGGCTCGTAGGGCTCCAATTAGGGCATATTTTGAGTTGGAAGCTCATCCTGATCATAGGATTGAGTATACGGCAAGGCTGGATATGGCTAGCATAAATAAGATTCCTAGGTTCATATTAATAAGTGGGTGTGGTATTGGCAGGGGGACTCATATGATTAGGGCTAGCGTAAGAGCTAGGATAGGGGCTATGATAAATATGGATACGGAGGATGTTAGGGGTCGGAGGGGTTCTTTGGTGAAGAGTTTAAGAGCGTCTGCAATGGGTTGAAGTAGGCCGTAGGGTCCTACGATGTTTGGTCCTTTACGGAGTTGCATGTAGCCTAGTACTTTGCGTTCGACTAATGTTAGGAAGGCTACAGCAAGGAGAATTGGGATACTTAGCGAGAGGATGTTAAGTATAAACATGTTGTTAGGGAGAGGAATTGAACCTCTGATAGTAAAGGTTTAAGTTTTATGCAATTACCGGGCTCTGCCACCCTAACAAGCCCAGGCTCTCTGGGCTATACATATAATGGGTGAGTTGTTTAGATTGAGATTCTATCATCTATTGTACTGAAGGCGCTTTTGTAAGGTGGGCCTTATTTCTCTTGTCCTTTCGTACTGGGAGAAATTGTTTAATAGATAGAAACCGACCTGGATTGCTCCGGTCTGAACTCAGATCACGTAGGACTTTAATCGTTGAACAAACGAACCTTTGATAGCTGCTGCACCATCGGGATGTCCTGATCCAACATCGAGGTCGTAAACCCTATTGTCGATATGGACTCTAAAATAGGATTGCGCTGTTATCCCTAGGGTAACTTGTTCCGTTGATCAAATGTTTTGGATCAATAAGTGATGTAATACTTTTGACTGGTAGGTCTAGATTTAAAATCACTCGGAGGTTGTTTTATTCTCCGAGGTCACCCCAACCTAAATTGCTGACTCATGTGGAGATTTGTTGTCCCTGTTGGTTGAATTTTTTGTCTCTTTGGGTCAGTTAATTGAAGCTCCATAGGGTCTTCTCGTCTTATTGTTTCATTCCCGCCTCTTCACGGGAAGGTCAATTTCACGGATCGGAAGTAAGAGACAGTTAAACCCTCGTGTGGCCATTCATACAAGTCCCTATTTAAGGAACAAATGATTATGCTACCTTTGCACGGTCAGGATACCGCGGCCGTTTAACTAGTGTCACTGGGCAGGCAGTGCCTCTAATACTAGAGATGCTAGAGGTGATGTTTTTGGTAAACAGGCGGGGTTTGTGTTTGCCGAGTTCCTTTTACTTCTTTTAATCTTTCCCTACATTGCACACCTGTGTTGGGTTAACAGTTGGATTGATATTTGATTTATGTTTGGGCTGTTTTTATCTTGTTGTTAACTATCAGTGGTTATCCGTTCTGATATAGGCTTGTGCAGGGAGAATTATTTCTTGTTACTCATATTAGCATTATTGCTTCTATTATTAAATAGATTAGCCCAGTATTAAGTTGGGAGTTGGTTGTACATTTTTGGCATTAAGTGTATGTTTTGTTGTTGAGCTTGAACGCTTTCTCAATTGATGGCTGCTTTTAGGCCAACTATGGTTAGTGTTAATGCTTACTCTCTAATTAAGGTTGTATCCTAGTTCTAAAAAGCTGTACCTTTTTAGATTATATTTTAAGCTTACATTTGAATTCTAGGGTTTTTTCAGGTAAGTTTAAAGTTGAACTAAAATTCTTTTTCTGGGCAACCAGCTATCACCAGGCTCGTTAGGCTTTTCACCTCTACCTACAAATCTTCTCACTATTTTGCAACATAGACGAGTTCATCCTGTGTAGATTGTTCGTAGGTAGCTCGTCTGGTTTCGGGGGGTCTAGCTTAAGTTCTCTTTGTTAGACTATGTCTAGCTAATCCATTATGCAAAAGGTACAAGGGGTAATCTTTGCTGTGTGGTGCTTTGGGTTTTTCTTTCATCTTTCCCTTGCGGTACTGTCTCTATAGCGCCAAGTCAAATTTCTATCTCCTATACTTTTATGGGTTGACTAAATGTTTTAATTTATGTGGTTGTGTTAGTTGAGTTTATTGTTGTTTGGGCTAGGTTTGGCTCAAGATGGTCAGTTTAGTATGAAATCTCCTGGGTGTAGGCCAGACGCTTTGTTTAAGCTACATCTTGTTTAATCCAAGCACACTTTCCAGTATGCTTACCTTGTTACGACTTGTCTCCTCTTGTATTTAGTGTTGTTTTAATATGTTGTGTTTAGGTTTATGTACTTGAGGAGGGTGACGGGCGGTGTGTGCGTGCTTCATGGCCCGATTCAGCTGAGCGCTCTATTCTCGGCTTACTGCTAAATCCTCCTTTGGTTTTTGATTTCACAAAAACTTTCGTAGGATGTTCTTGTGTAGAAAATGTAGCCCATTGCTTTCCACCTCATGGGTTACACCTTGACCTAACTTTTTTATGTTAAGATACTTTTGCTTACTATTACTCCTTTTGAGGGTTTGCTGAAGATGGCGGTATATAGACTGTATTAGCAAGAGGTGGTGAGGTTTATCGGGGTTTATCGATTACAGAACAGGCTCCTCTAGAGGGATGTGAAGCACCGCCAAGTCCTTTGAGTTTTAAGCTGTTGCTAGTAGTTCTCTGGCGGATAGATTTGTTGGATAAACTATCTAGGTTTAGGGCTAAGCATAGTGGGGTATCTAATCCCAGTTTGGGTCTTAGCTATCGTGTGATTGAGATGTTAAAGTTACTTTCGTGTTGAATTTTCATGTTAACTGTGGCTTTTTACAGCTTAGTCAAGGTTTAACTTTAGTGGAAGGGTGTCTCTGGAACACGCTTTACGCCGTGTGTCCATTAGTCCGGGTTAATCGTATGGCCGCGGTGGCTGGCACGAAATTTACCAACCCTAGTTTAATATGGCTTAGTCGAACTTTCATTCATGGCTTAATTTTTGTCACTGCTGTAACCCGTGGGGGTGTGGCTAAGCAAGGCGTTGTGAGCTACATTTTGTGTACTTGATGCCTGCTCCTTTAGGTCAACTATGATTTAGAGGGCATTTTCACCGGGGCGCGGAGGCTTGCATGTGTAATTCTATTAATAACTAATGGAAGGGCTAGGACCAAACCCTTGTGTTTATGGAATCTGGCGATTCATCTAGGCATTTTCAGTGCCTTGCTTTAATATTTAAGCTACATTAAC